GTTCCGGCGAACGAATAATCATTGAGTCCTCCTCTTTCCGGACAACACATACAAAGAAACCCGCCAACAGTCAAGTAATTAGGAAACCTCTGAGATCTATTTCTAATTTGTTCCTTTCTATCTCCCAGCTATCTAGTTTCTTTAGTTATTTACTAGAACAATTATGATCGGGAAGTCGATCTGGGGCAAGTGTTCGGATCTATTATGACATAGCCCTGAGGCGCTCAACGGACCTTTGGAAGCTTGGAAACCTGCGACTTGACACAAAAAAGATTTTTTGGTGCAATGCTAGGGTATTCATATCTCAATGGATAACTGCCTAGATAGAACTACTTCCTCGATTTCTCTTACACAGAACATATGACGAGTCCTCTTTTCCAAATCATCGGAGCACTCATTTCATTAGTCATTCATAAAAGATATCCTGGTATCCATATTGAAATTGAATCATTCAAAGGACTGTTTTTGAGTTTGAATAGCGGATAGGGATAGATTCTGTCGGGTAGCGTTTATCGCTACGAGGTATCAGACGAAATAGAACGATCTTAGAATTAGAAGGGATATAATAAAATTCCGTGATTAGCTCTTCCCAGAGGAATGATCTATTGGATTTTACGGATGGATCCAAGAAACAAAAAAAAGAGAGTGTTCTTATTCAAATTCAAAGCGTCTCGTGATCTTCAACCAATTATACGCTTCAATATAATTCCCTGGAGTAAGCGCTATAGCTTGTTTCCAATACTCAGCAGCTTGATTGGACCAAGCCTCCGCAATTTCAGAATCTCCCTGGCGAATGGCCTGTTCTCCTCGGTCAGAATAGGTGGGTTAATTCCTTCCCTTAGAACCGTACTTGAGAGTTTCCTAACTCATACGGCTCAGCCTCAGCAGTCAATTATTTGGGTATCCCATCTTAATCTTCCCTAGACTAATTAAATAAGATTTCTCGTAAATCAATCCCATTTTTGTTTTGTTTCTCGGGTTAAGGTTAATTACATACATTTCCATGAGCTTCAAACGTGAATTTGGATTTCATTTCGAATTCAGTTTTCTCTTTTTTCCCACCTTCAGAAAAATGAAGCATAGACATCTCTGTTATCATTAGCATTTTCTGAAAGGTAACTATCTCGGTTTCATATCGAAATTTATTTTATATAGAATCTTTGAAAAAGACTTTTTTTCCTCCCTAAGAAAGAAAGGACTTACTCTCTTTGGGATCTGATACTACACCGCTGCTGAATACCTTAGTGGATCGACTCTATTACATAAGTGGATTCCTAACTTTTATCTCATATCATGACATAAGTAAAGCAGTTCTTATTGTATCGGCCCAAACCCTCACTAATTGATCTTTACGGCGCTTCCCCCATCAATTAGAACTTTTATCCATAGAATCGAGTCTTTAATAGGCATATTTATTTCTTCCTATTTTGGCTTCTATGAAGTCTCTTTCTTTGCTACAGCTAATAAAAATCGTTGCTTTGTACGATAAATATGTAGAAAGCCTATATTTCGTTCTAGTATTTACTGGCGGATTGGATCTTTCTTTCCCTCTTTCTATAGTGGAGATAGTCGCACGTAATGACAGATCACGGCCATATTATTAAAAGCTTGTGGTAAGAAGGGGTTTCGTTCGAGTGCCCGGAAATAATATTCCAAAGCTTTCGTATGTTCTCCGTTGCTTGTGTGGATAAGGCCTATGTTATAGAGTATATAACTTCGATCATAGGGATCAATTTCGAGTCGCGTAGCTTCATAATAATTATGTAAAGCTTCCGCATAATTTCCTTCGGATTGAGCTGACATCCGTTACGGTTGTTCATTCTATTCAAATAATCCCCGTTCCAGAACCGTACATGAGATTTCAATCTCATACGGCTCCTCCCTTCTGTACATAATGAATGATAAGAATCCATGAAATCAAAAAAAAGATATTGCAAGATTCTCATTATGAACTGGCAGGGGCTAGTATTTTTAGAAGAAATCTCTAGCCAGCCTTCCTGCAAGAGGCCTTTTCTGAACATCCAGCGTATTGGTGGTAGATAGAAAAAAAAGGTAACTCCAACAATTTCTTTGTCCTCAACGCCTCCTATTTCTAGGAATGAGTCACTTCAACGGACTTCGATGGTTCTACGGGTATCCAAAATACGAACGAGATGGATGTTTGTTGTCCCAACCACTCTTGTTTGTTAGTCCCGATCCCGATAAGGAAAAGGGGGCAAGTTATAACTCAAGTTTTCCTGTTGTTGATTCCTAGGTGTAGTGCTTCTTCCTCTATGCCGCCTATTGGTACTAATGGAGTAGGATTGACTTGTAAGAACCTATAGGTAGAACCTTTCGCTCAATACTCAAATTGAAAATGGAAGCATCTGAGGCTGCATCACTCGGGGATACACGATAGAAGGAATTGTTCTATTTTCAAACTTCACCTTCACGAAGCGTAGGTTTCTTTCAGGTTTCTTTTAAGATAATATATAAAAATATGTTTTCGTTCTATCCCGAATCATGTGCCTTTCTCGCGCGTAAGACTTAAGAATGGTAAATAAATAAACAGAATCAAATCGCACCATCTCTGTAATAGGTAAATGCCTCTTTTTCTCCTGAAGTTGTTGGAATTATTCGTAATAAGATATTGGCTACAATTGAGGAGGTCTTATCAATAAAATTTCCATTTATCCGTGATCTAGGCATAGTTCACAATCCACTCCCTAATTCTTCTCATTACCTCTCGTGGGAAAAGAATCCCACAAACAAAGGAATTGGATAGTACGAAATCACACAAAAAAGACTCGGGGGATCAAAAAATGCATGTTTTTTTTATCCCCCGAGCCACGAATCTTTCTTTGACTTTGAGAAAAAAGTTGCTATTTCGAAGTGTTTGCATTGATGCGTCAGATCTATATCGCAGAGCTCTCTTTTTCTCTTGGTTAGGGTTATTCTTCCTTCCACTTCCACGGAACCTCAGGCGCATGATCAACGTATGACTCCAGGTATGACTCCAGAGCTTTTTTTCAGTTTTAAGTCTGCCTGGGTTTCCTCTAACCTTCTTATTTTCAAATTGTTCTCCGATAATTCATAATTTTGCATTACTAGCTCAATTTGGAGGGTTCTCTGGGTTTTCCAGAGGTGGCGGTTTTCCTCATGCAGAATGACAGAATTGTCATTGTCCAGGAACCCAACCTGGCTCTCCAACTATAACCGACCACTTTCGAGGGTTTTCTGTTTTTCCCGGAGGTGGAGGTTTTCCTCATGCAGGCGGAGATTTTTCTCCTGCAGAGTGGCAGAATTGTCCTGGAACCCGGAAACCAAACCTGTTTCTCCGCATCTTTGATCGTTATAGAGAGCTCTCGGTATGAATCACGAGAGCTTACGAGTTCTCTTTGAGTATATAGCCATAACGTGGCTAAGCCGCCCAACTGGCTTTTGGTTCGTGCCAGCTCGGAGGCAAGGGCGCAATTAATTTTGTTTCCATAGAATCTGGGACTGGTCTCGCTGATCGAGAGGACCCTCATCGATGTCGCGGTTGTGTGGGTTCAACCGTAAAGAGGAAGGTGTTAGCCCAAAAAGTAAGTTCTTTTCCCTTTTTCAGGTCTAGGTCTGCCTTGAGAATCCACGTTTTCGGTACGGTGATTCATTGGATGAACTATTCCAAAGGTTTTGTGTACTTTCCCTGAATACTCTTCCCGGAAGTCCCTGAATTCCGAAGGCATAGTCCTAGTAGTGAATGGTATGGGGGCCTTAGGTTGCGGGGCAACCCAAGAGCAGAACGTGAAAAAAAAGAGAATGAAATTACGAGAGAGTACCACGAACTCGGTCAACTGTGGGATAATATTGATCAGTCTCAAGAATTTGAGTACTTGTCGGACCCGGACCATCCTAGAAATCCGGGTTCAAAGTGCCTGAATCAGTTTGATCCGTTGGATCAGTACTCCCAAAACGACCAAAGGAACATTCATAGTTTTTCTAGTTGAGTTTAGAAAATACAGGAATGGTGAATGATACATCATATGTATATGTATTTTCGCATTCGCGATTCACCGGGTTTCTAGGCCATAATCAGAACATCATATTTTGTAGGAGAGATGGCCGAGCGGTCCAAGGCGTAGCATTGGAACTGCTATGTAGGCTTTCGTTTACCGAGGGTTCGAATCCCTCTCTTTCCGCCCCTTCACGGACTTTACGAACCTTATTGACCACAATGTATCAAATCAAATAACAACGAATACTTCCAGCAAGTGGATCTTTCTTTGATATAGATTCTAGATTACTCATTTTTGTAGTTTTGTAGTACGGAAAAATACTGGAAAGAGCGGTCAAGGAATGCAACTACCCTTGCCGATCTGTTTATGATACATAACTGGAAAACCCCCCTATCTTAGGTCGATTTATTTTGCCGAAAAGGGGGCCAAAATTTCCTAAGTTTTGTTCTTTTAGTTTTAGTTAGGTTCAAGTTTGACGGGAATAATGTTCTACAACTCGCAACTCTTCGATTTTCAAACCAACTCGACGACGAGCTATTATTTGCTTGACTACTCCTTTATATTGGGATGAGTGAAGAGTCAAATGTTCTGGCAATTTCTTCTGGGAGGATGAAGCAAGAGAATTTTGAATGAGAGCTCTGGTTTTTTGTTTATCCTTCGTTGTAATAATATCTTGGGGTTTGCAGCGATAACTTGGGATATCTACTAGACAACCATTAACTAAAATATGTCTATGATTCACTAATTGCCGGGCCCCAGGAATGGTCGAAGCCATACCCAATCGAAAAATTATGTTATCCAAACGCATTTCAAGTAATTGTAGTAAAACCTGACCTGTTGATCCTTTCGTTTTTCCAGCGATACGAATGTATTTAAGCAATTGTCGCTCTCCCAGACCATAATGAAAACGCAATTTTTGTTTTTCCTCTAGACGATTCCGATATTCAGGTTTTTTCCAAGATTCAAATTTTTTGTTGTTCTTTCTCTTTTGACGATCGGAGGGGAATTTAGCCACTTTCCTAGTTAGTCCCGGTAAAGCCCCCAGACGCTTTATTTTTTTCAGACGAGGCCCTCGGTAACGAGACATAAAGACTCCTTTTTTTTATTGAAAATTCAATTGAAAGAATAAACCTAAATTAAGACTGAACTAAATGATAAACGAAGCAAAATCTACTGAAGTACTGTACTACAAAGAAGAATGAGATGAATTGTATCAATATTCAGACTCTTTGGTATTTGGTATATATAGCAAGTCTACTTTTCTTGATTTGTTCCTAACTGCTCGAAGCTTTTGTTTTTTATTCATAGTTGGAAGTTCTTACGACATACTAAATCAGTTACTTTTTGAAAGACGGTAAAGAAGTCTTTTCAATAGTTCATTCCTTCGTGTCAAGGAGACATTCATGTTTTTAAAGTAGCAAATCGAACAAATAAAAAAGCCGGCTATCGGAATCGAACCGATGACCATCGCATTACAAATGCGATGCTCTAACCTCTGAGCTAAGCGGGCTCACATAACAGAAATTTTGCATAGGAATTCCGCAAACTGCCAGGATCTTAGCTAGTCAGAAATCCTCTAGCATCTAGCATATAGAAAGAAGAAATAATCGAAATCGAATTCAGAATGAATCTTCTCTAACAAGAAATCTCAAATAGAATTTTATATCCTTTCTCAATTGAAATCAAAATCAATCGAATTTCTCTTTTTATTTTCTATTTATATGCCTATTTAATTTATATGCCTATTTATACGAATAGGCTTATAAAGAATCAAGATAATTAAGGATACAATATAGAACAGAAAAAAATGAGACATTCTTCTGGTTTCATTCAGAGCGATAAGACAATAAAGAATCGACCGTTCAAGTATGAAAAACCGCGCATTAAAAATGAGAAGAAGAGAGGTATCTATTCTGTGGTATAGATCCATCCATGTTGAATTGCGGATTCATCAATGCTAGAATCATTTCTGATTGGACTAAATACCCGTTCTCCGATAGATAAAGATAGATAAAAACATAAGAAATCAAATAGGAGTAAACGGATAAACTTTTTAGATATAGAAAGAATCCTATCTAATGAATTCAAAGGTTACGGTATAAGCAAAAATGAAAGAAGAATGAGAAAGAAAAGAAAGAGGGGGAAGGAGATCCTAGTTTCAAAACAAAAAAGGGGGATATGGCGAAATTGGTAGACGCTACGGACTTGATTGGATTGAGCCTTAGTATGGAAACCTACTAAGTGATAACTTTCAAATTCAGAGAAACCCTGGAATCAAAAATGGGCAATCCTGAGCCAAATCCTGTTTTCAGAAAAAAGGGGGGTTCTGAAAACAAGAATCCAAAAAGGATAGGTGCAGAGACTCAACGGAAGCTATTCTAACGAATGGGGTAGACTGCGTTGCTAGAGGAATCTTTCCAAGGAAGGGATGAAGGATGAACCTAGCTACAGACGTATACTGAAATATCAAACGATTCATATTAATTCCTCCCCGAATCCTTCTTTTTTTATTTTATATGAAAAATGTAAGCATTATTGTGAATCGATCCCCACAAATTCAGTGATCAAATCATTCACTCCATAGTCTGATAGATCTTTTAACGAACTGATTAATCAGACGAGAATAAAGATAGAGTCCCATTCTACATGTCAATAGCAATACCGACAACAATGAAATTTATAGTAAGAGGAAAATCCGTCGACTTTAGAAATCGTGAGGGTTCAAGTCCCTCTATCCCCAATCACACTAAAAAAAAAAGGCCCATCCCCCTAACTCTATCCTCTTTTTCATCCGCGGTTCCATTCCACAATATGTTTCTGATTCACTCTACACTTTGTCACCTGGATCGGAGCAGAAATGCTCCTCTGTTATCACAAGTCCTTGAGATGTACGATATACATACAAAAGAACATCTCTAAGTAAGGAACCCCTGTTTGAATCATTCACAGTACATATCATGATTCTTAATTCAATGAAACTTACAAAGTATTCTTGTTGACGATCTCAGCAATTCCCTGGATAAGACTTTGTAATTTGTAATGCTTTTTGATTCTCTTTCATTTGAATTGACAGAGACCTAATCCATCGAGTAGGATGGGTATGATATGTCGGGAAGGGTTGGGATAGCTCAGCTGGTAGAGCAGAGGACTGAAAATCCTCGTGTCACCAGTTCAAATCTGGTTCCTGGCATCTAGTTACTAATAGATACTCATAAAAATTCGATATGGATTATCAGACATATTGGTTACTAGTCTAGACCACGACTCATACTTCTCCATCTAGGTATCTAGAGATATACCTCCCTTTCTTGTTGTAGTATAGGGAAAGAAAAGAATTCGATGCTGTTTCGTCTTCTTTTTTCTTTGTTTCTATGGTGCCTCTTCTCATTCAAACAAAAAATATGAATCCTTCATACATATCCAAAAATTCAAGTTAGTTGTTTGAAAACCCAACACTCCGATCTTAAGGAGTGGATAGGTGGGATATAGGCAAGATTCATTTCCTTTCTTTCGTTTTTTCTTC